GAATGGGATGATAAATCTATTTCTTCGCCTCTTAGCCAATAAATCAGAATTCTCGTGGAGAATGGTAGGATATATGAAATTCCAATGACCGTTGGATATGATTCGATCAGGTCCTGAATAATCAAGAACCCCCCCCTTTTTACCGTAAGGATTCGAACTAAACAATTTGTGTCTCACTTGATCATTAGTCACGGAGAGGTCAGAAATAGATCTCCGTTCAACAGAATGAACATTCATTTGATCTTGATCCTTGTGGAGCGAAAAAGGCACTATACTGGATCTGCACAGAGCTCCTGATAATATCCATAAATGACTTGTTTTGGGTAAGAGATGAACATTACCATATTTATATTCAGGTGCATGGTACACGTCGGTACTCCAGTGCATTTCTCCCTCTGAGTCAGAATAAATATGTTTTCGAACTTTCTCTTTAACTTTATTAAAATTGAAAGTGGATGTTCCAGCGCGAATCTCAGCAATCACTTGTTCTGATTCTACATATTGATCATTTTGAACTAAAAGAAAACTTTTGGGTGGAATATTCACATTATGTAGAATATCGTGACTCTCAATAGTTACATACAGGTCTATATAACATAGAAAAGCAGGATGCCCATGACGTGTACGTGTGGGATGAACCAAATCCTCATTGAATTTGATTTTTCCTTTAAAAGGAGCTCGTACATGTTCTGCAGTACCACCTGTGAATACTCCACCGGTATGAAAAGTTCTTAATGTTAGTTGAGTCCCCGGTTCGCCGATTGATTGACCCGCAATAATACCTACTGCTTCTCCTAATTCGACCAGGTCGCCATGAGTGGGACTCTGACCATAACATAATCGACAGATCCAAGATATACTCCTGCAAAGAAAGGGGGTTCGAATATATATTGGTTGTGTTCGAAAGGTTATGAATCGAGTGACAAGTCCAACCCCAATATCTTTATTTTGAGCGGCAATGCAACGTGGGCCCATATATATATTGTATGCTAATACACGACCAATTAGTGTTTGGACCCAAATTCTTTCCGTCATCCCATTTCTAGGACTCACGGAAATGCCTCGGGTAGTGCCACAATCTGTTCTACGTACAACAATGTGTTGAACTACTTCAACAAGTCTACGCGTGAGGTATCCAGCATCTGATGTTCGTACAGCAGTATCCACAACTCCTTTGCGGGCTCCGTAGCAGGAAATGATATATTCCGTTAAAGAAAGTCCTTCGCGTAAATTGCTTTGAATCGGTAAATCAATCATTTGTCCTTGGGGATCCGACATTAATCCTCTCATACCTACTAATTGGTGTACCTGAGATGCATTTCCTCTAGCTCCCGAAAAGGACATTATATGGACTGAATTAGAAGGATCAGTCATCCTAAAATTAGGATGCATTTCTTGTCTCAAATATTCACTTGTAGCATACCATATCTCAATGGATTGGCGTAATTTTTCTACTGTGTGTACATTCCCATAATGATGGTGCTTTTCTAAAATGAAACTTTGTTGTTCAGCATCTTGGACTAACCACCCCTTAGAAGGTACTGTTAAAAGATCATCAATTCCTAATGAAATGGATGTAGCAGTGGCTTGCTGGAAACCCAGAGTCTTGACTTGATCCAGGGTGTGCGATGTATATGCCATTCCGAAGTGATCTATTAATCTGCTAATAAGTCGTTTCATGGCAGACCCATCTATCGCTTTATTGTAAAAGAACAGATCAGCCCATTCTGCCATAAGTACTTCTCTATTCCGCTGAGTAGGATTCGCCAATGGGTTTGAGTCAGTGATTCGAAGACCTCCTTTACTGGATCTCGATTCATGTAGAAATTAAGGAATTATGATTCCAGTTGAACCGGAGAGATCCAAATTCCCGCGGTATTACATAATTCCTTAGCTTAGGTACCGTATGAGTAGGCCTGACAAAACCCCTGTATGGCTTCTTCTATTTCTCGAGAAAAAGAAATAGGACCAACAGTGGTTCGGGTGTATATACAAAGGGTTTGTTTTTTTATACGTCTTACTATTAGATAGTGCCCATAAATTTCATGATAGGTACCCAAAGATTCATATTGAACTTCGACAGGAACTTCTCTTGAGGCAATGACACGTTGATCTAGTCGCCACCGAAGCCACAAAGGACTATCTAAATTGATTCGTTTCTGCTGATAAACTATAAGTACATCATAGGAACTACAAAAATAGGGCTCTTTCTCTTTCGTAGTATATTTATACTTATAATCATTAACTGTTTCATTTTGATAGTTTATGCGATTCCATGGATTATACCTATTTGCACAAATACCTCGACGATTCCCGATCGTTAATACATAGAGTCCAATAAGCATATCTTGGGTTGGTACCGAAATGGGATCTCCAATAGCCGGAGAAAAGAGATTCATATGAGAAAACATAAGTAAACGAGCCTCCGCTTGCGCTTCCAAAGATAAAGGTACATGAACAGCCATTTGATCCCCATCAAAGTCTGCATTGAATCCTTTAC